TATTATCTATAGTATAATAGATATACCGTATAATAGCTACAACGAATTCTCTCATTCATTTATATTTATCATTTTCTATTTATAATTCGAAAAAAAAAATTCGAATTAATTAGTCTAAAAAAGTTTAATTATAAAAAATTTTTTCAATTTATTAGTTCATTTAGACTATTTAATTTAGACTTAGAATATCTATATCTTCTTTTAATGTATGATTTATCTTAACAATGGTAATTAATATATTATTTATCTTACAATGGATATTATAATATAAATATAACATATCAGATAACTATCTAAAAGATAAAAAACTAAGATAGTGAATAGATGAGATCCTAATAGTTTGCTGAATTCCTATGTATGCAAAATTTCTAGTATTTGAGCCCGCTTAGCTCAGAGGTTAGAGCATCGCATTTGTAATGCGATGGTCATCGGTTCGATTCCGATAGCCGGCTTTCCCTATTTCTTTTGTTTGATTTTTTACATAATTGACAATGTTAAAATCAAAGGACATAGAAAAAGCTTCTTCTCCCTTTGCCTTCCAAAGGTCGCTGATTTGTTTATTTAGATCTTTTCAGAATAAAGCGGAAACCCCTTTTGATTTAATATATCGATATCGATATTCTATTTCTATATATACTTAATACTTTATATTTATCTAATAGCGTAATAGAAAACTAATAGCGTAATAGAAAAATGTAATAGATAAATTTTTATTAATTTCTGTTATTTATCTATTTATTATTTCTATATTTGGAATACTACAATCTATATATAATTAATAATGAAATATAATTAATAATAATAAAAATAATAAAAAAAATAATAAAATAATAATAAAAATAATAATTAACTAATTAATAAAAAATTAATACAAATACAAAAATATAAAAAAGATGGATATTGATCCAAATTATCTCATTAATATTTGTAGTACAATACTTCAGCGGATTTCGCTTCATTTAGTTCAGTTTGAATTTTTTTATGAAATTTCAATCAAATTCATAAAGGAGTATTTATGTCACGTTACCGAGGGCCTCGTTTCAAAAAAATACGCCGTCTGGGGGCTTTACCGGGACTAACTAGTAAGAGGCCTAAAGCCGTAAAAAACCAATCCCGCCCCAGGAAAAAATCTCAATATCGTATTCGTTTAGAAGAAAAACAAAAATTGCGTTTTCATTATGGTCTTACAGAACGACAATTACTTAAATACGTTCGTATAGCCGGAAAAGCAAAAGGGTCAACAGGTCAGGTTTTACTACAATTACTTGAAATGCGTTTGGATAACATCCTTTTTCGATTGGGTATGGCTTCAACTATTCCTCAAGCCCGCCAATTAGTTAATCATAGACATATTTTAGTTAATGATCGTATAGTAGATATACCAAGTTATCGCTGCAAACCCCGCGATATTATTTCCGCGAGGGCTGAACAAAAATCTAGAGCTCTGATTCAAAATTATCTTGATTCATCGATCCCTGAGGAATTACCAAAGCATTTGACCCTTCACACATTACAATATAAAGGATTAGTCAATCAAATAATAGATAGGAAATGGGTCGGTTTGAAAATAAATGAATTGCTTGTCGTAGAATATTATTCTCGTCAGACTTAAACCTAACTGAAAAAAGGGTTTGTACAAATTTGCCCCTTTTCGCCTAACTTAAGGTTAAGTAAAGGAACACAACACAAGGAAAAGGAAAGAGTTTTGATTCGGGGATTTTTCTCCCATTCATGGATCATAGATGATAAGTAGGGCTATTTTCAGTCCCTGTCGTCCAGTATTTTCCGTATCACAGAGATTCGAAATAGAGAATCTATATCAAGGTCTAACTCTTTTGTATCGCTTTGTAGTTAATACATTATGGTCAATTACATTGGTGAATTAGGTGAGGGGGCGGAAAGAGAGGGATTCGAACCCTCGGTAAACAAAAGTCTACATAGCAGTTCCAATGCTACGCCTTGAACCACTCGGCCATCTCTCCTACATAATGATTATGGCCGATACCCCCACCCCAGTGAATAGCGAGTTATTCATATTAGACTGTTCGATAGGTACGGACAATCAATTCGAATTATTCGGCTAAAGATAAAGAGAAGATTTTTTTGTGAAAGGACTGTTAAAGTGTTAAAGTTAAAAATAATACAATTACAATAAAGATATAGATTTATTGATGTTTACTGATGAGGGTACTCATTTCTTTTTTTAGAATGTTTATACTCAATGAATTGGAATGAATCAAATCAATCGATTGGTTTATCTTTTTTTATTATTAGGCTTATCGGATACCCTTAAAATTCATAATTCTCGTTAAACTTGAATTGAATTCCCTTTCTATAATTTAGAATTTCTATAAGAATTCTAAAATTCTTTTCCATTTTTATATCTCTCAACAATAACCCCTTACTCCATAGATCTATTAAAAATTCATAAATCATCCCAGGGATTTATATATATATTTGATTATATTGTGTATACCTTTTCTGCACAAAACACAAAGGAGGCCTGCTATTTTATTTGCATGTTACGATTATTCGATTCTTTTTCCTCTTTCGACCATAAGTTATTCAAAATTTCTCAAATTTTCCTATTCTATCCTAAATCCATAGAATCAATCTTATACTAAAAAAAAAAAGAGAAATTTGAAGTAGAGGGTTATCCCTTTTTTTAATTGGTCCGTTTTTATGTTATTTCGTACTGTACACTTCCTTTGTTTGTGAGATCATTTTCTTACGAGGGGTAATGAAAAGAGTTATAGAATGGATTGCTACCTATGCCTAGATCGCGGATAAATGGAAATTTTATTGATAAGACCTTTTCAATCGTAGCCAATATCTTATTACGAATAATTCCGACAACTTCAGGAGAAAAAGAGGCATTTACTTATTACAGAGATGGTGCGATTTGATTATTTTTGGATTTACCGTTCTCGGTCTTAGGAAAACGACACGCGATTCGGAATAGAAAAAAATTATTGAATGAAATCAAAGAAAAAAAAAAAAAAGAAATTCACGCTTGTTGAAGGTGAAGTTTATAAATAAAACAATTCCTTCTGTCGTGTATCCCCGATTAATGCAACCTCAGATGCTTAGATTGTTGATTCTAGTATTGAGCGAAAGGTTACACCTATTATGTATGGGTATGTATTGCGAGTCAACCCTACCACACTAGTACCAATAGGCGGCATAGAGGAAGAAGCACTACGCCGAGGAATCAACTACACGAAAACTTTGTTATTTGTTATAAAGACTCCTTTTCTTTATCGGGATCGGGGCTAAGAAAAAAAATGGTTGGGACAACAAAATCCATCTCGTTGGTACTTTGGATACCCATATAACCATCGAAGACTGTTGAAGTGACTAATTCCTGAAAATTAAGGAGCGGTGATAACAAAGAAATTGCTGGAGTTTCCATTTTTATCTAGTACCAACAAACACGCTTAATGTTAAGAAAAGATCTTTTGCAAGAGGGTTGGCTAAAGATTTCTTGTAAAAAAATTAGCCCCGCTCAGTTCATAATGACAATATTTCGACCTTTTTTAATTTCATGGATTATTCTCATTATGCACATAAAGGAGGAGCCGTATGAGGTGAAAACCTCACGTACGGTTTTGGAACGGAGGATTCTTTGAATAGAATGACGACCGTAACGGATGTCAGCTCAATCCGAAGGAAATTATGCGGAAGCGTTACAGAATTATTATGAAGCTATGCGCCTAGAAATTGATCCCTATGATCGAAGCTATATACTCTATAACATAGGCCTTATCCACACAAGTAACGGAGAACATACAAAAGCTTTAGAATATTATTTTCGAGCACTAGAACGAAACCCGTTCTTACCACAAGCTTTTAATAATATGGCTGTGATCTGTCATTACGTGCGACTATCTCCACTATAGAAAGAAAAAAGGAAAGAAAGAGTAAATACACTAGTAAATACTAGAAAAAAGGGTTTTCTACATATTGCATCGTCCAAAAAACGATTTTTATCAGCTGTAGCAAAGGAAGAAACCTCCTAGAAGTCAAAATATGAAGAAATAGATAGGCCTAGAGACTTTATTCTATGGATAGCGGATCTAATTGATAGAGGAAGCACCGTAAAGATCAATTAGCGAGTTTTTGAGCCGATAAAATAAGAACTGCTTTTTTATGTCATGATATGAGATAAAAATTAGGAATCCACTTATGTAATAGAGCCGATCCCCTAAGGTATGGAGCAGCGGTGTAGCATCAGATCCCAAAGACAGTAAGTCTTTTTCATGAGGAAGAAGTCTTTTTCAAGGATTCTATATTAATTTCTATATGAGATGAAACCGAGATAGTTACCTTTCAGAAAAATCTAACGATACTTTTGAAATGCTTATGCTTCTTTATTTTTCTAAAGGTGGGAGAAAAGATAAAACTTATTATTTATTAAATTTGAAGTTTGAAACTCATGTGATTAACCTCTTTTGGTTAATCCGAGAAAAATCGGATAGATCTATGCTCATTCAATTAGATATATGATAAGGTAAAAATAAAACATGGGACACCAAAAGAATTGACTGCCGAGCCGTATGAGTTAGGAAACTCTCAAGTACGGTTCTAAGGAAAGGAATTCATGCGCCTATTCCGACCGAGGAGAACAGGCCATTCGACAGGGGGATTCTGAAATTGCAGAGGCTTGGTTCGATCAAGCCGCTGAGTATTGGAAACAGGCTATAGCGCTTACTCCTGGTAATTATATTGAAGCACAGAATTGGTTAAAGATCACAAGGCGTTTCGAATAAGAACAAAGATTCTATGTTTATTGATTCTTTTATTTTTATTTCTTCTTTTAGTATTTTAGAATTAGAAATATTATTCTTCTAAATTTTTATTATCTTCTAAATTATTATTATAAATATATTAATATTAATATATTAATATATTTATAATAATATTAATAGTTATAATAATATTTAATAGTGTTTGTGTATTGGTTGTTAATAATTGTTTGTTTATTGGTAAATCTTTTGTTA